GCCAGCGTAGCTTAAATTTAAAGCGCAACACTGAAAATGTTAAGATTGAACCCTAAAAAGTTCCACAGGCACAAAGGCCTGGTCCCGACTTTACTATCAGCTTTAGCCTAATTTATACATGCAAGTATCCGCACTCCCGTGAGAATGCCCTCAATTTCTCCCGCCCGGAGATGAGGAGCAGGCATCAGGCACAATTCAATCAGCCCACGACGCCTTGCTATGCCACACCCCCAAGGGATTTCAGCAGTAATTTACATTAAGCCATAAGTGCAAACTTGACTTAGTCAGGGCTAAGAGGGCCGGTAAAATTCGTGCCAGCCACCGCGGTTATACGAAAGACCCTAGTTGATAAGCACGGCGTAAAGAGTGGTTAGGGGAAATAAAAATAAAGCTAAAAGATCTTCCAGGCTGTTATAAGCACTCCCGAAGACAAGAAGCCCAAACACGAAAGTAGCTTTAAACAAAATTACCTGACTCCACGAAAGCTAAGAAACAAACTGGGATTAGATACCCCACTATGCTTAGCCTTAAACCTTATATGTATCACCACATTCGCCAGGGTACTACAAGCCATAGCTCAAAACCCAAAGGACTTGGCGGTGTCTCAGAACCACCTAGAGGAGCCTGTTCTAAAACCGATAATCCCCGTTAAACCTTACCACTCCTTGTCTCATACCGTCTATATACCGCCGTCGTCAGCTTACCCTGCAAAGGTACAATAGTGAGCAAAATTGGCCCACCCAAAAACGTCAGGTCGAGGTGTAGCGTACGTAGTGGGTAGAAATGGGCTACATTTTCTACAACAGAACATACGAACGGCACCCTGAAATATTGTGCCACAAAGGTGGATTTAGTAGTAAAAAGGAAATAGAGAGTCCTTTTGAATTAGGCTCTGAGACGTGCACATACCGCCCGTCACTCTCCCCATGCTCATACCCAAACATTCATAATAACATAACCGCCTATACGGGGAGGCAAGTCGTAACATGGTAAGTGTACCGGAAGGTGCACTTGGAATAATCAGAGTGTAGTAATAACAGCAAATACGTCTCCTTTACACGGAAAAAATACCCACGCAAATTGGGTCACCCTGAGCCATACAGCTAGCTTAAACACCCAAACAACACACAACATTAATAACCCATCATTAAACTACCACAACACAAACTAAAACATTCTACCGCCTCAGTATGTGAGACAGAAAAGGCACCTCACAAGCCATAGAAATAGTACCGCAAGGGAACGCTGAAAAAGAAATGAAACAAATCATTAAAGCACAACTAAGCAGAGACTAACCCTCGTACCTTTTGCATCATGATTTAGCTACCCCCTCCTGAGCAAAGTGGACTTTAGTTCAAACCCCCGAAACTAAGTGAGCTACTCCGAGACAGCCTATTAACTAGGGCCAACCCATCTCTGTGGCAAAAGAGTGGGAAGATCTCCAAGTAGCGGTGACAGACCTATCGAACTTAGTTATAGCTGGTTGCCTAAGAAATGAATATGAGTTCAGCCTCGCACTCCTTAACTCAAACTACTAAAACAACTCAAGCAACTCAGCTTGAAACTCAACGAGCCAAAGAAACATGCGAGAGTTATTCATAAGGGGTACAGCCCTTAAGAAACAGAATACAACCTCACCAGGAGGTTAAAGATTATATTAAACAAGACATACTACTCTAGTGGGCCTAAAAGCAGCCACCTAAACAGAAAGCGTTAAAGCTCCGGTAGAACGAAACTCCATTATTTAAATATCAAATCTAAAACCCCTAACTCTATTAGGCCACCCCATGCCCACATGGAAAAGATAATGCTAAAATGAGTAATAAGAAGGGAAAACCCCCTTCTCCAAGCCTACGTGTATGCTAATCCGGACTCACCACTAGCAATTACCCGAACCCAAACCACAGAGGGAAATGTGACCACATTAAACACCAAGAAATACTCACATAACCTAATCGTTAACCCGACACTGGAAGGCTATAAAGGAAAGACTAAAAGATAAGGAAGGAACTCGGCAAACACGAGCCCCGCCTGTTTACCAAAAACATCGCCTCCTGCAAAAATCAAAGTATTGGAGGTCCTGCCTGCCCAGTGACAAGTTAAACGGCCGCGGTATTTTTAACCGTGCGAAGGTAGCGCAATCACTTGTCTTTTAAATAAAGACCTGTATGAATGGTGAAACGAGGGCTTAACTGTCTCCCTTTTCAAGTCAATGAAATTGATCTGTCCGTGCAGAAGCGGGCATAAAAATACAAGACGAGAAGACCCTTTGGAACTTAAGACATCAGACCACCTATATCAATGACCCCCTACACCCTAGTTAAATCTAAATAGCAACTGGTCCTAGTCTTTGGTTGGGGCGACCGCGGAATAAAACAAAACTACCGCGCAGACTGGGGCAACCCCCTAGAATCAAGAGAGACATCTCTAAACAACAGAATTTCTGACCATAAAGATCCGGCCCTGCCGATCAACGAACCAAGCTACCCAAGGGATAACAGCGCAATCCCCTTTAAGAGCCCATATCGACAAGGGGGTTTACGACCTCGATGTTGGATCAGGACATCCTAATGGTGCAACCGTTATTAAGGGTTCGTTTGTTCAACGATTAAAGTCCTACGTGATCTGAGTTCAGACCGGAGTAATCCAGGTCAGTTTCTATCTGTAACGCTACTTTTCCTAGTACGAAAGGACCGGAAAGATGGGGCCCATGATATTAAGTATGCCCCACCCTAATTTAATGAAAACAACTAAATTAAATATAAGGGAGCATAAACAAAAATCAAGATAAGATTATTAAGATGGCAGAGCCCGGCAATTGCAAAAGACCTAAGCTCTTTCTCTCGGAGGTTCAAATCCTCCTCTTAATATAATGATACCATCACCAACCCAGCTCTTACACCCATTAATCTACATTGCCTCAGTACTACTAGCCGTTGCTTTTCTAACTTTAATTGAACGAAAAGTTCTAGGGTATATACAACTACGAAAAGGCCCAAACGTAGTAGGACCCTGAGGGATCCTCCAACCAATTGCAGACGCAGTAAAACTTTTCACCAAAGAGCCAATTCGCCCATCAACTTCCTCCCCACTCCTATTTGTACTAACTCCAACATTAGCCTTAACATTAGCTTTAACAATGTGATCACCATTACCGATACCATACGCCCTAGCAGACCTAAACTTAGGCGTACTATTCATTATAGCCCTATCCAGTCTAGCAGTATACTCAATTCTCGGCTCAGGGTGAGCCTCAAACTCAAAATACGCACTAATTGGTGCCCTCCGGGCAGTTGCACAAACCATCTCCTATGAAATCAGCCTAGGACTAATCCTGCTATCTATAATCATATTCTCAGGAAACTTTAATATACAAACACTTGCTACAGCCCAAGAAACAACATGATTTGCCCTCCCGGCCTGACCCCCAGCCGCAATATGGTACGTCTCAACACTAGCAGAAACAAATCGAGCCCCCTTTGACTTAACAGAAGGAGAATCAGAACTGGTATCAGGATATAACGTCGAATATGCTGGAGGACCCTTTGCCCTCCTCTTCTTAGCCGAATACACTAATATCCTGATAATAAATACATTTTCAACAATAATCTTTATAGGTACAACCTATGACTCCTCCTTCCTCAAAACCACTACAATAATCATAACAAAAGCCACCTTATTGGCTCTAACATTCCTCTGAGTCCGTGCCTCATACCCCCGATTCCGGTATGATCAATTAATACACTTAGCATGAAAGAGCTTCCTACCAGTAGCCACAGCCTTCATCCTATGACACATCTCAATGCCTGTGTCACTAAATGGCTTACCACCACAAATATAGAATGAGGGTAAGTGGGGAGGAGCCGTGCCTGAACGCCCAAGGACCACTTTGATAGAGTGACCTATGGAGGCTAAAATCCTCCCGACTCCTTAGAAAGAAGGGAATCGAACCCATATTATGGAGATCAAAACTCCAAGTGCTCCCATTACACCACTTCCTAGTTAAGATAAGCTAACAAAGCTTTTGGGCCCATACCCCAAAAATGTAGGATAGTACCCTTCTCTTACCATATGAGTCCTTTCATCACCCTGATCTTGCTCGCCAGCCTAATCCTGGGCACCCTCCTAACAATGACATCCGCCCACTGAATACTAGCCTGAATAGGCCTAGAAATAAATACACTAGCGATACTGCCACTAATAGCTAAATCCCACTCCCCACGAGCAGTAGAGGCCACTGTCAAATATTTTCTAACCCAAGCCGCTGCCGCAGCAACTATTCTCTTTGCAAGCACTGCCAATGCATGAATCACCGGAGAATGAAATATTTACTCCACAGCAACCCCCATCTCTACCATCGCAATTACAATAGCATTAGCACTAAAAATAGGCCTAGCCCCAATACACATATGAATACCCCAAGTCATACAAGGACTAGACCTGCCCACAGGACTTATTTTAGCTACCTGACAAAAACTAGCGCCATTCGCACTAATTATCCAAATAGCCCCATTTACCCCTCCACAACTACTCACAGTACTTGGACTCTCATCAGTAATTCTCGGAGGCTGAGGGGGCCTAAACCAAACACAACTACGAAAAATCCTAGCATACTCATCAATCGCCCACCTCGGATGAATTGTTATAATCTCACAATTCAACCAACAATTAACAATACTAGTCCTAATTACATACTTTATCATAACATCAGCAACCTTCTTAGTATTCAAATTGATATCCACAACAAAAATCAACACACTAGCAATAGCCTGGACCAAGGCACCCTCCATGGCAGCCCTTGCCTCCCTAACACTACTTTCACTAGGCGGACTCCCCCCACTAACAGGATTCTTACCAAAATGATTAATCCTACAAGACCTCACTGCACAAGGACTCCCCCTAACAGCCGTTACCCTAGCACTTGCCTCATTAATAAGCCTGTACTTCTACCTACGACTATGCTATGCCATAATCCTAACAACCGCCCCAAACACAAATAATTCTTCTACCCCATGACGCTTACAAACCAAAAAAAACACTGTCCCACTCGCCGCTTTCATAACCTCTGCCCTGACATTACTGCCCCTAGCACCCCTAGCCCAGGCACTAGTAAACTAGAGACTTAGGATAACCCAGACCAAGAGCCTTCAAAGCTCTAAGCAGGAGTGAAAATCTCCTAGTCCCTGTATAAGACTTGTAGGACTCTATCCCACATCTTCTGAATGCAACTCAGACACTTTAATTAAGCTAAAGCCTTTCTAGATGAGAAGGCCTCGATCCTACGAACTCCTAGTTAACAGCTAGGTGCTCAAGCCAGCGAGCATTCATCTACTTCCCCCGCCTCCCTTCAAAAAGGCGGGGAAAGCCCCGGCGGGCTGTTAACCTGCGTCTTCGGATTTGCAATCCGAAATGTTATACACCACGGGACTTGGTAGGAAAAGGACTCAAACCTTTGTTTATGGAGCTACAATCCACCGCCTAAACTCTCGGCCACCCTACCTGTGACAATTACACGCTGATTCTTCTCAACCAATCATAAAGACATTGGCACCCTCTATCTAGTATTTGGTGCCTGAGCCGGAATAGTCGGCACAGCCCTTAGCCTACTAATCCGAGCAGAGCTAGCCCAACCGGGAGCTCTTTTAGGCGACGACCAAATTTATAATGTTATCGTTACTGCACATGCCTTCGTTATAATCTTCTTTATAGTAATACCCGTTATAATTGGAGGATTCGGCAACTGACTTGTCCCCTTAATAATTGGAGCCCCAGATATAGCATTTCCTCGAATAAACAACATAAGTTTCTGACTTCTACCCCCATCCTTCCTATTACTACTTGCCTCTTCCGGAATTGAAGCAGGCGCAGGGACAGGCTGAACTGTCTACCCACCCTTAGCCGGAAACCTGGCACACGCAGGGGCCTCCGTAGACCTAACTATCTTCTCACTGCATCTTGCAGGAGTATCATCTATTCTAGGAGCCATCAACTTCATCACAACAATTATTAATATAAAACCCCCTGCAATCTCGCAATACCAAACCCCTCTATTTGTATGAGCCGTCTTAATTACAGCGGTTCTGCTACTGCTATCATTACCAGTCCTAGCTGCCGGTATCACAATACTTTTAACAGACCGAAACCTGAACACCACTTTCTTTGACCCCTCTGGAGGAGGAGACCCTATCCTCTATCAACACCTTTTCTGATTTTTTGGACACCCAGAAGTTTACATTCTAATTCTTCCAGGATTCGGAATGATCTCCCACATCGTGGCCTACTACGCCGGGAAAAAAGAACCCTTCGGATATATAGGTATAGTTTGAGCCATAATAGCCATTGGCCTTCTAGGGTTCATTGTCTGAGCCCATCACATATTTACAGTAGGAATAGACGTAGACACTCGAGCATACTTTACATCCGCAACAATAATCATCGCAATCCCCACAGGTGTAAAAGTATTTAGCTGACTCGCAACCCTACACGGGGGATCAATTAAATGAGAAACCCCTATACTATGAGCCCTGGGCTTCATCTTCCTGTTTACCGTAGGAGGACTAACTGGAATCGTACTAGCCAATTCATCCCTAGACATTGTACTGCACGACACATACTACGTAGTAGCCCACTTCCACTATGTTTTATCAATAGGAGCAGTATTTGCTATTATAGGAGCCTTCGTACACTGATTCCCCCTCTTCACAGGATACACAATACATGACACATGAACAAAAATCCACTTCAGTACAATATTTGTAGGCGTTAACCTAACCTTCTTCCCACAACACTTCCTAGGATTAGCAGGCATGCCACGACGATACTCAGACTACCCCGACGCTTACTCACTATGAAATATCATTTCATCAATTGGCTCCCTCATTTCCCTAGTAGCAGTTGTAATATTCCTCTACATCTTATGAGAAGCCTTTACCGCCAAACGAGAAGTGCTCTCCGTAGAAATAGCCTCCACAAACGTAGAATGACTCCACGGATGTCCACCCCCACATCACACATTTGAAGAGCCGGCCTTTGTACAAGTTCAAATTAACGAGAAAGAAGGGAATTGAACCCCAATAAGCTAGTTTCAAGCCAGCCACATAACCACTCTGCCACTTTCTTTTATAAGATACTAGTAAAACAAATTACATCGCCTTGTCAAGACGAAATTGCAGGTTAAAGCCCTACGTACCTTAAGCCCCAGAGCTTAATGGCACACCCCTCTCAGCTGGGATTCCAAGACGCGGCCTCCCCAATAATAGAAGAACTTCTACATTTCCATGACCATGCCTTAATAATTGTTTTCCTAATTAGCACCCTAGTACTATACATTATTGTTGTGATAGTTACTACTAAACTTACTAATAAATACATCCTAGATTCACAAGAAATTGAAATTGTATGAACTATGCTACCAGCAGTAATTCTTATCTTAATCGCCCTCCCATCCCTACGAATTCTCTACCTGATAGATGAAGTCAATGACCCCCACCTAACCGTGAAAGCTATAGGACATCAATGATACTGAAGCTACGAATACACTGACTATGAAAACCTAACCTTTGACTCCTATATGACCCCCACACAAGATCTCCTGCCGGGTCAATTCCGCCTGCTAGAAACAGACCACCGAATAGTAGTTCCAATAGAATCCCCAATCCGAGTGCTCGTCTCAGCTGAAGACGTCCTACACTCCTGAGCTGTTCCCGCATTGGGAGTTAAAATAGACGCTGTCCCAGGACGACTTAACCAAACATCTTTTATCACCTCTCGACCAGGAGTATTCTACGGACAATGTTCTGAAATCTGTGGGGCTAACCACAGCTTTATACCCATCGTTGTAGAAGCTGTTCCCCTAAAACATTTCGAAAACTGATCTTCACTAATACTTGATACCTCATTAGAAAGCTAAACGGACTAGCATTAGCCTTTTAAGCTAAAGACTGGTGGCCCCGAACCACCTCTAGTGACATGCCCCAACTAAATCCAGACCCGTGATTCATAATTTTTGCATTCTCATGACTAATCTTCTTAACGATACTTCCAAACAAAGTACTAAATTGCACATTCACAAATGAAATTACAGCCCTAAGCACCAAAAAACTTAAAACAGATACCTGAAACTGACCATGACACCAAACCTATTCGACCAATTTATAAGCCCCACGCACCTGGGAGTTCCTCTAATCGCCATTGCACTTACATTACCCTTAATCTTAATCCCCACTCCAACTAATCGACACCAAAATAACCGACTCACATCCCTCCAAGGCTGATTCATCAAAACATTTACACAACAGCTACTAACACCACTAAATCAAGGAGGACATAAATGAGCCATGATCCTAACCTCCCTAATAATGTTCATTCTTACATTAAACATTATGGGATTACTCCCATACACATTTACACCTACAACTCAACTATCACTAAACATGGGCCTAGCCGTCCCACTATGACTAGCAACCGTAATTATTGGACTACGAAACCAACCAACGGTAGCCCTCGGCCACCTCTTACCGGAAGGAACCCCCGCACTACTTATCCCCATCCTAATTATTATCGAAACAATTAGCCTGTTTATCCGACCTTTAGCTCTGGGCGTACGACTAACAGCCAATTTAACAGCGGGCCACTTACTAATCCAACTAATCTCAACCGCAACTATTACTCTTGTACCAACAATAACTACAGTAGCAATGCTTACTGCTACACTACTAGTGCTATTAACATTACTAGAAGTTGCAGTAGCCATTATTCAAGCCTATGTATTTGTCTTACTGCTAAGCCTTTACCTGCAAGAAAACGTATAATGACCCACCAAGCCCACGCATACCACATAGTAGACCCAAGCCCATGACCCCTCACCGGTGCAGTAGCTGCCCTTTTAACAACATCAGGCTTAGCAATCTGATTCCACTTTCACAGTACAACACTGATAGCCCTAGGCCTAGTACTAATAATCCTAACAATATATCAATGATGACGGGATATTGTACGAGAAGGCACATTTCAAGGTCACCACACATCCCCTGTACAAAAAGGCCTACGATATGGCATAATCCTCTTTATCACCTCTGAAGTATTCTTCTTCTTAGGGTTCTTCTGAGCCTTTTATCACTCCAGCCTCGCTCCCACCCCTGAACTAGGAGGATGCTGACCTCCCGCCGGCATCACGACCCTAGACCCATTCGAAGTCCCACTCCTTAACACCGCAGTGCTTCTGGCATCAGGTATCACAGTTACATGAGCCCACCACAGTCTTATGGCAGGAGAACGTAAACAAGCAATCCAATCTCTTGCTTTAACAGTTCTTCTAGGCTTCTACTTTACAATACTTCAAGCCATAGAATATTATGAAGCCCCCTTCACCATCGCAGACGGAGTCTATGGCTCAACATTCTTCGTGGCAACAGGCTTCCACGGACTTCATGTTATCATTGGCTCCACCTTCCTCACCACTTGCCTACTACGACAAATTAAATACCACTTCACATCAGACCACCACTTCGGATTTGAAGCGGCCGCTTGATACTGACACTTTGTAGATGTAGTATGATTATTCCTATACGTCTCTATTTACTGATGAGGCTCATATCTTTCTAGTATCAAAAAGTACAAGTGACTTCCAATCACTCAGTCCTGGTTAAAATCCAAGGAAAGATAGTGAACGTAATTACAACCACATTAGCCATCTCTGCAACATTATCATTAATTTTAACCCTTGTAGCATTTTGATTACCCATTAAAAACCCAGATGCCGAAAAACTATCCCCTTACGAATGCGGCTGTGAACCACGAGGGTCCGCACGACTCCCATTCTCCTTACGCTTCTTTCTGCTAGCCATCCTATTCCTGCTATTTGACCTAGAAATTGCTCTCCTACTCCCACTGCCCTGAGCCATCCAACTAACGGACCCCCTCTGCACCCTGACATGAGCCGTAGTTATCCTAGCACTACTTACGCTAGGCCTAATCTACGAATGACTACGAGGAGGCCTCGATTGGGCTCAATAGGCAGTTAGTCCAAACATTAAGACCTCTGATTTCGGCTCAGAGAATCATGGTTAAAACCCATGACTCCCTTACAATGTCTGTAACAATCGTCTTTGGCGGTACATTTTTCACAGGAATAATAGGCCTGATCTTCCATCGTTCACACCTATTATCAGCCCTACTATGCCTAGAAACAGTAATACTGGGCCTATTTATCGGTCTCTCACTATGAACACTGCACCATGAATCAACCACCTCCTACGCCGCCCCCATTCTAGTACTAACCTTTTCAGCCTGTGAAGCTGCCGCAGGCCTAGCCCTGCTGGTTGCCACAACCCGTACCCACGGCACGGACCAAATTAAAGCCCTGAACCTACTACAATGCTAAAAATTCTAATCCCAACCATCATGCTATTCCCAACAATCTGACTTTCTTCCCCTAAATGATTATGAACTAACATAACTACCCACAGCCTAGTAATTGCCCTAATTAGTTTTACCTTAATTAAGTGATCCTTCGAAACCGGTTGAACAACCACCAACTTGTATATAGCCACAGACCCCCTATCAACACCCCTGCTAGTCCTTACCTGCTGACTCCTCCCACTTATAATTCTAGCCAGCCAACACCACATTAAAATAGAACCTGCTGACCGACAACGAAGTTTTATTACTCTTTTAGCCTCTCTACAAACCTTCCTAATCTTAGCATTTAGTGCCACTGAAATCACTATGTTTTATGTGATATTTGAAGCAACCCTAATCCCAACTCTAATTCTCATCACCCGATGAGGCAATCAAGCCGAACGACTAAGCGCCGGAACATACTTCCTATTTTATACTCTAGCAGGCTCACTACCACTACTAGTAGCCCTACTAGTACTTCACCAAAGCACAGGAACCCTTTCAATACTTATCATCCAATACGCACAACCACCAATAGACCCCAACTCCTGAGGAGACAAACTTTGATGAGCAGGGTGCTTAATTGCCTTCTTAGTAAAAATGCCCCTATACGGCATTCACCTATGACTACCAAAAGCTCATGTAGAAGCTCCAGTTGCAGGATCAATAGTACTAGCAGCAGTTTTACTAAAATTAGGGGGATACGGCATAATACGAGTAATAGCTATCCTAAGCCCCATAACAAAAGATCTGATATACCCATTTATTATCCTAGCCCTCTGAGGTGTATTAATAACGGGCGCTATCTGCCTTCGACAATCAGATATAAAATCTTTAATCGCCTACTCATCTGTTAGCCACATAGGGCTCGTAGCGAGTGGCATTCTACTTCAAACCCCCTGAGGATTTACCGGAGCACTAGTACTTATAGTTTCCCACGGCCTAGTATCCTCTGCCCTATTCTGTCTGTCTAACACCACATATGAACGAACCCACAGCCGAACCATAATCCTAGCCCGTGGTCTACAAATTATCTTTCCACTAACAGCCCTCTGATGATTCGTCTTTAACTTAGCAAATATAGCACTACCCCCACTCCCAAATCTGATAGGAGAACTAATAATCGTTACAGCCCTATTTAACTGATCCTCTTGAACCCTAACAATAACAGGAGCAGGAATCCTAATTACAGCTGCCTACTCCCTATATTTATACATGATAACACAACGTGGTCCACTCCCACAACATATCACCAACCTTCCACCCTCACATACACGAGAACACTTACTAATATTCCTTCACCTGGCACCAGTAATCCTCCTCATAGTAAAACCTGAAGTCATATGAGGATGATGGTACTGCAAATATAGTTTAACATAAGACATTAGATTGTGATTCTAAAAATAGAGGTTAAACTCCTCTTATCTGCCGAAAGAGGCCTGAAGCAGTAAGGACTGCTAATCCTTAACCCCCGCAGTTAAACTCCGCGGCTCATTCAATCAGCTCCTAAAGGATAATAGCTCATCCGTTGGTCTTAGGAACCAAAAACTCTTGGTGCAACTCCAAGTAGCAGCTATGCTAAATACCATTGCAACCACCTCCCTACTACTTACCTTAGTCATTCTTATATGACCCATCATTATAACCCTCAACCCAAAACCCCCTAACCAAACCTGAGCTGTTAAACATGCCAAAACCGCCGTAACTACCGCATTTTTTATCAACATAATCCCACTTACCATATTTTTAGATCAAGGAACCGAAACAATCATTACTACATGAAATTGAATAAACACTGCAAACTTTGACATCAACATAAGCTTCAAATTTGACAACTACTCTTTGATCTTTACCCCCATTGCCTTATACGTTACATGATCAATCCTAGAGTTCGCATCCTGATATATGCACTCCGACCCCCACCTAAGCCGATTCTTTAAATATTTACTACTATTTCTGGTAGCCATAATCATCCTAGTAACCGCTAATAACCTATTTCAATTATTCATCGGGTGAGAAGGCGTAGGTATTATATCATTCCTACTAATTGGATGATGACATGGCCGAGCAGATGCTAACACAGCAGCCCTTCAAGCAGTCCTATACAACCGAGTCGGAGACGTTGGACTAATCCTAGCAATTGCTTGAATCGCAATAAACCTCAACTCATGAGAACTCCCCCAAATCTTCCTATTATCTAAAGACTTTGACTTAACAGTCCCCCTAATAGGAATTATCTTAGCAGCAGCTGGAAAATCTGCCCAATTTGGACTACACCCATGACTACCCGCAGCAATAGAAGGCCCAACCCCAGTTTCAGCCCTCCTGCATTCAAGCACAATGGTGGTTGCAGGTATCTTTCTATTAATCCGCCTACACCCCCTAATAGAAAATAACCAACTAATTCTAACCACCTGCCTGTGTCTCGGAGCCCTAACAACCTTATTCACTGCAACCTGTGCACTAACACAAAATGATATCAAAAAAATCGTAGCATTCTCAACATCAAGTCAACTAGGATTAATAATAGTCACCATCGGACTTAACCAACCACAACTAGCCTTCCTTCACATCTGCACCCACGCCTTTTTCAAAGCCATACTATTCCTTTGCTCCGGATCAATCATCCATAGCCTAAACGACGAACAAGACATCCGAAAGATAGGAGGACTACATAAACTAATACCATTCACAACCTCCTGCCTCATCATTGGCAGCCTAGCACTAACAGGAATACCCTTCCTAGCAGGGTTCTTCTCAAAAGATGCAATCATTGAAGCCCTAAATACCTCCTACTTAAACGCCTGAGCCCTAGCCCTAACACTAATCGCCACATCCTTCACAGCAGTATACAGCCTCCGAATCATTTTCTTTGTAACCATAGGATCCCCCCGATTCCCCTCTTTATCTCCAATCAATGAAAACCATAAAACAATAACTGCACCCATTGAACGCCTGGCCTGAGGAAGCATTATCTCAGGACTAATCATTACCTCAAATTTCTTACCATTAAAAATTCCAACCGCAACTATAACCCCCCAAATGAAACTAGCCGCACTAATTGTTACAATTATAGGAATCATCATTGCACTAACAATAGCCAATGCAACCTCTAAACAAACTAAAATTACCCCAATCTTAACTCTACACAACTTCTCTAATATACTAGGGTTCTTCCCAAACCTCATTCATCGAACCATACCAAAACTCACCCTAATACTAGGCAAACAAGCCACCAAAATTGACCAACAATGACTAGAAATCGGACCTAAAACCCTACACCCAACACACCATCGACTAACTTCATTCTTCGACAGCCCTAACCCCGACACCGTCAAAATCTACCTGGCCTCTTACCTGGTTTCCACAATCTTAGCCGCTACCCTTTTAACTGTAATCTAGATAGCCCGAAGCGCACCCCGACTCGAACCTCGAGTCAACTCCAACACTACAAAAAGACATAACAACAACGCCCAGCCGCACACCAGTAATATAGCCCCTCCATCATAATACACATAACCAACCCCAATATCTCCCGGCCGCATAAAAAACTCATTATACTCATCCATAACAACCCGTCACCCCCCACGCATATATTTAAACCATAAAACCGCAATCCCAATCCCAATCGAGTATGCTAAGACATAAAACTTAACCATTCCCTCCCCCCACGCATCAGGGTACGGGTCAGCCGACAAAGCTGCCGAATACGCAAAAACCACCAGCATTCCACCTAAATAAATTAAAAACAACATTAACCCAATTAACGTCCCACCATGTCAAACTAACGTAATACATCCTACCCCTGCCGCTAACGCCATGCTCAACGCCGCATAATACGGCGCCGGACAGGTAATAACTCCGATAACACCAATATACAGGCTAAACCCAATCAATTCAATAAAACATGTCATAAATTCTTACCAGGATTTTAACCAGGACCAATGACTTGAAAAACCACCGTTGTAACTCAACTATAAGAACTGAATGATCACCCGAAAAACACATCCCCTACTCAAAATAATCAATAGCGCACTCATCGACCTTCCTGCCCCTTCTAACATTTCCACAATATGGAACTTCGGCTCCATCCTACTAGTCTGCCTAATCGTACAAATCGTAACAGGGTTGTTTCTAGCTATACATTACACTTCAGACATCTCAACTGCCTTTTCATCCGTAATTCATATCTGCCGAAATGTAAACAACGGCTGAATCATCCAAAACCTACACGCAAATGGGGCCTCTTTATTTTTTATCTGCATCTACATACACATTGGACGAGGCCTATACTACGGCTCATATCTATATAAAGAAACTTGAAACATCGGAGTAGCCCTTCTACTACTAGTAATAATAACAGCATTCGTCGGATATGTCTTGCCATGAGGACAAATATCATTTTGAGGTGCTACCGTAATTACAAACCTGCTATCAGCAATCCCCTATGTAGGAAATTCCTTAGTACAATGAGTCTGAGGGGGCTTCTCCGTAGATAATGCAACACTAACCCGATTCTTTGCATTCCACTTTCTTACCCCATTCGTAATCATCGCTGCCACCATCTTACACGCCCTATTCCTACACGAGACAGGATCTAACAATCCAATCGGCCTAAACTCTGACCCAGACAAAATCCCATTTCACCCATACTTCTCACTCAAAGATATATTAGGATTTACAATCTTTATTATAGTCTTAATATCCCTAACAACACTTGCACCCAATCTGCTAAAAGACCCAGAAAATTTCATCCCCGCCGACCCACTAGTAACTCCCCCACACATCCAACCAGAATGATACTTCCTATTTGCCTACGCCATCCTACGAGCCATCCCAAACAAACTAGGAGGCGTTTTAGCACTATTCTCCTCAATTCTAGTACTAATAGCAGTACCACTACTTCACACCTCAAAACAACAAGGAATAACTTTCCGCCCACTAGCCCAACTCCTATTCTGAACCCTAGTAGCAGACCTACTCATCCTAACCTGAATCGGAGGCATACCAGTCGAACACCCCTACATCATTCTCGGCCAAGTCGCCTCTGTTTTTTACTTCTCCCTATTCCTAATTTTTCACCCATTAACAGGGTGACTAGAAAACAAACTACTTAACTTCAACTGCCCTAGTAGCTTAGTTGTCATTTAAAGCGCCGGTCTTGTAATCCGGAGATCGGGGGTTAGAGTCCCCCCATGTGCCAGGTAAAAGAGATTTTTAACCCCTTCCCCCCCCCCCCATCTTACGTCTCAGACTTAGGGTCCGGGGGTCGGGAATTGGAGTCCCCGATCCCGGACTTAGGGTCCGGGGGTCGGGAATTGGAGTCCCCGATCCCGGACTTAGGGTCCGGGGGTCGGGATTTGGAGTCCCCGATCCCGGACTTAGGGTCCGGGGGTCGGGAATTGGAGTCCCCGATCCCGGACTTAGGGTCCGGGGGTCGGGAATTGGAGTCCCCGATCCCACACTTAAAATCATGGATCAGGAATTGGAGTCCCCGATCCCACCAGAAAAGAGAGATTTTAACTCCCGCCCCTAGCCCCCAAAGCTAGGATTCTAAGTAAACTATTTTCTGTAATAGAAAGTACTGGACTAACTTATATGTCCTATGCTCTAGTACATAATATGCATAACTCAACACCATGGTGTAGTACATATCGGCGTATAATATTACATGATGGTCTCGTACACGAAACCAACATCTCATATGCAATTATATTTCACCTTTACCACTTAGAGGCGTTGGATCTAAGCTCCGCATATGCCCTAATGATAAATCTTCACCAAAAAATCCTTGAAGAGATGGGTCGGTATATAAATATTACACCCGCATAGCTTACCCTCATCTAACACTATTTGAAGACTCAATAAAGATTTATATCGTGCTATGGGGCAGTGAGAAACCATCAATACTCAATACCTGAAGATACAATATTAATGATGGATCAGGGACAATAATTGTGGGGGTCGCACAACTTGCACTATTACTGGCATCTGGTTCCTATTTCAGGTCCATACATCTATATACTCCCCAAATGGTGAATTATCCTGGCATAAGTTAATGGTGGAGTGCTAAATTAGCAAGCACCCCCCAAGTAAACAGCCACCTAAAGGCATATGGTTTTTTTTTTTTTTGGGGGATTTCACATGACATCTCCAGTGGTGTTACCATTAATTTAACAAGGGGGAACCCACAAATTTTGACGCGTCCAAAGATAATGTAATGATATAGGACATACACTAAAGAGTTACATTCTTTTCCCTCGTACATAATCTTACTCTTTACTCCACATACTACTCTATGATTCCCCCTGGCTTCGCGCGCGCGCCAAAACCCCCTTACCCCCTAAGCCGAAAAGTCCTAGTTATTCCTGGCAAACCCCTAAATACAGGCAAGGCTCAGTCGGCGTCATTAGCTAGTTCAAATTTGTATCTATATAGTGTTACAAACTCACGCTACACTATATA